CAAAACCGCGAGTTTCTTTTTTTGGACAAACAATATCTCTTTTATTTTCTTCATCTTTTGAATAGACCAAAAAATTGATATGATTCAACCCCAGACCCATTTGAATGTAGCGGATAACAGCGGGGCTCGAGAATTGATGTGTATTCGAATCATAGGAGCTAGTAATCGTAGATATGCCCATATTGGCGACATTATTGTTGCTGTGATCAAAGAAGCAGTACCAAATATGCCCCTAGAGAAATCAGAAGTAGTCAGAGCTGTAATTGTTCGTACCTGTAAAGAACTTAAACGTGACAGCGGTATGATAATACGATATGATGACAATGCTGCAGTTATAATTGATCAAGAAGGAAATCCAAAGGGAACTCGAATTTTTGGTGCAATTCCCCGGGAATTAAGACAATTAAATTTTACTAAAATAGTTTCATTAGCTCCCGAGGTATTATAAAATAAGATCGTGACATCTTTGATTTATTTGACAGAAATCAATTAAGAACTAAATTAATTCGTAGTATTTTGTCTCACGTATACACCTTGAAAAATTCATATTTCGAAACCAATAAAAACAAAAAAACATGTTGATTATATCCAATTTGAAAGCACCAATCATCTTAGTTCATCATGGGTAGAGACACTATTGCTGAGATAATAACCTCCATACGAAATGCTGATATGGATAGGAAAAGAGTTGTTCGTATAGCATCCACTAATATTACCGAAAATATTGTTAAAATACTCTTCCGAGAAGGTTTTATCGAAAACGTACGAAAACATCGAGAAAAAAATAAATGTTTTTTGGTTTTAACCCTGAGACATAGAAGGAATAGGAAAAGACCCTATAGAAATTTTTTAAATTTAAAACGGATTAGTCGACCGGGTTTACGAATCTATTTCAACTCTCAACGAATTCCTAGAATTTTAGGTGGGATAGGAATTATAATTCTTTCTACTTCTCGAGGTATAATGACAGACCGGGAGGCTCGGCTAGAAGGAATCGGCGGAGAAATTTTGTGTTATATATGGTAATCCTTTTAATATCTAAATGGAATCCGAAACCTGTTCCTATTTGTAAAAAAGAGAAAGAGGATCGGTTGGCTAATATCCTTTCTTCTCCATTAGTTGATACTTCAGGGGGGCTTTACCTGGAATGAAAGAACAAAAATGGATTCATGAAGGTTTAATTACTGAATCACTTCCCAATGGCATGTTCCGGGTTCGGTTAGATAATGAAGATCTGATTCTAGGTTATGTTTCAGGAAAGATCCGACGTAGTTTTATACGGATACTGCCGGGAGATAAAGTAAAAATTGAAGTAAGCCGTTATGATTCAACCAGAGGACGTATAATTTATCGACTCCGAAACAAGGATTCGAAAGATTAGGTGGTTTTTATTCACTACGACTCGGGCTGAGAAATCTTAAGAAACTTATTTTCTACCAAAAAGTAGACTCCAAATTAAGATAAGGAATAAGAAATATGAAAATAAGAGCTTCCGTTCGTAAAATTTGTGAAAAATGTCGACTAATCCGCAGGCGGGGGCGCATTAGAATAATTTGTTCCAACCCGAGACATAAACAAAGACAAGGATAATCAGACTTGCTAAAGAACTCAATATATAGAATACGGATAAAGAATCTCTTTTGACCTGAAATGGATATATCCATATATTTCTGACTCATAGTTATGAGATGATACAATATGGCAAAAGCTATACCGAGAACCGGTTCACGTAGGAATGTACGTATTGGTTCACGTAAGAATGCACGTAGAATCCCAAAGGGAGTTATTCATGTTCAAGCAAGTTTCAATAACACCATTATCACGGTTACAGATGTACGAGGTCGGGTGGTTTCCTGGTCCTCGGCCGGTACTTGTGGATTCAAGGGTACGAGAAGAGGGACACCCTTTGCGGCCCAAACTGCCGCATCAAATGCTATTCGTACGGTAGTAGATCAAGGTATGCAACGAGCAGAAGTCATGATAAAGGGTCCTGGTCTCGGAAGAGACGCAGCATTACGAGCTATTCGTCGAAGTGGTATACTATTAACTTTTATACGGGACGTAACCCCTATGCCACATAATGGCTGTAGACCTCCGAAAAAAAGACGTGTGTAGAAATAGAAGAAATTTTAAGAGAAACAAGAGAAATAAATAATTCAATCAAATAAACTCAAAAAAAGAATATTACTATGGTTCGAGAGAAAGTAACAATATCTACTCGGACACTACAATGGAAGTGTGTTGAATCAAGAACAGATAGTAAACGTCTTTTTTATGGGCGCTTTATTCTGTCTCCACTTATGAAAGGCCAAGCCGACACAATAGGCATTGCGATGCGAAGAGCTTTGCTTGGAGAAATAGAAGGAACATGTATCACACGTGTAAAATCTGAGAACGTCCCCCACGAATATTCTACTATAACAGGTATTCAAGAATCGGTCCATGAAATTTTAATAAATTTGAAAGAAATTGTATTGAAAAGTAATCTATATGGAACTTG